TTATGAAGAAACCCTTATGATACTGGAACTCATGCCTTATCGAGCATCTTATCCCATTTTAAAATTGGTTTATTCTGCAGCAGCAAATGCTAGTCATAATATGGGTTTGAACGAAGCTGATTCATTCATTAGTAAAGCCGAAGTCAATGGAGGTCCTTTTGTGAAAAAGTTAAGACCTAGGGCTCGAGGACGTAGTTATCCGATAAAAAGGACCACTTGTCATATAACAATTGTATTAAAAGATAAATTAAAATTATTTTTAGATGAATCTAAGATTTAGATTCATATTCAGAAAAAAATGGATGTAAAGATAATATAATCAAAAAATATGGGACAAAAAATAAATCCACTTGGTTTCAGACTTGGTACAACCCAAAATCATCATTCCTTTTGGTTCGCGCAACCAAAAAATTTTTCCGTAGGTCTACAAGAAGACGAGAAAATACGGAATTGTATCAAGAACTATGTACAAAAAAATAAGAGAATATCCTCAGGTTTCGAAAGAATTGGAATTGCACGCATAGAAATTAAAAAAAGAATTGATTTAATCCAAGTCATAATCTATATTGGATTCCCAAATTTATTAATAGAGGGCCGAACACGAGGGATCGAAGAATTACAGATGAATGTGCAAAAAGAGTTTCATTCTGTAAACCGAAGACTCAACATTGCTATCACAAGAATTGAAAAACCTTATGGACACCCTAATATTTTTGCAGAATATATGGCTTCACAATTAATAAATAGAGTTTCATTTCGAAAGGCAATGAAAAGAGCTATTGAATTAACTGAACAAACGGATACAAAAGGAATTCAAATACAAATTGCAGGACGTATCGACGGAAAAGAAATTGCGCGTGTCGAATGGATCAGAGAGGGTAGGGTTCCTCTACAAACAATTCGCGCTAAAATTGATCATTGTTCCTATACAATTCGAACTATCCATGGAGTATTAGGACTAAAAATTTGGATATTTGTGGACGAGGAATAATAGACCTTTATTGATCTTGCCATTCTGTCCAGTGATAGAACAAAAAATTAGAAACTTTTCTTTTTTTCTGTTAAACCAAACAAAAATAAACAATTCTAATTCTATAGGGTTGAATAAAAAATAGATTAACCTTTTTTTGATATAATTGCTATGCTTAGTGTGTGACTCGTTAATTTTTTCTTTAGAGTTTAGAGTTGGGCTTCAAAAAAAAAAGACTGACCCCCACTATATAAACTAAAAACTAATAACCAACTTATTGCTTCGTATTGTCGAGATCCCAAGAAACAGTCACTATATGACTGGATCAATCATATAGTTGTAACAACTGAAATTTTTCCATAAAAAAAATCCTATTATAAATTTCAAAGGAAAAAAATAACTAAAGGGATGCGGATAAATGGAAAGGTGATAGAAAGAGAGAATAAAAAAATCAACGATAGATGATTCCAATATGTATGGTCTATGAATCCCCTCATAAAAGGCAGTGTGATAAAGCATTAATATTAATATTGATATAAATAATAATATAAATAATAAAGAGCCTCGGGTTAATAGAAACTGAGAAGATTGACTCGTAACGGATTTTGTTTGGAGCTCCATTGCAGAGTTCAGGCCTAACCATTAATGGAGAAGCTATAGGAACGATGAAACCTGTGACTATATAGGATTCTATTAAAAACGAATCCTAATGATTCATCGGGTGGGATGGCGGAACGAACCAAGAATAAATTGATTTACTCTGAAAGGTCATGGATTGATCCTACGAATGAAGCAGGAAAGAGTCAATATTCGCCCGCGAAACCTTTATTTATTGTATTACAATATTTTCTTGATTCAATAAGAGTAAAAAAAAAAAGGATTCGTTATAATATAAAAAAGAAGCATTATCTAGAAATATACACATATGGCCGTATATACAGCTTCCTATGTAATAAATGAAATATCAATAAATCCCATTACTTAGTTTAAGTGTATTAGTTGTTAAATACATGTGTATCTGTAATATTATCGAATCCTTTCATTCGCGAGGAGCTGGATGAGAAGAAACTCTCATGTCCAGTTCTGTAGTAGAGGTGGGATTAAGAAAAAACCATCAATTATAACCCCAAAAGAACAAGATTTCGTAAGCAACATAGAGGAAGAATGAAGGGAATATCTTGTCGAGGCAATCGTATTTGTTTTGGCAGATATGCTCTTCAGGCGCTTGAACCCTCTTGGATCACAGCTAGACAAATAGAAGCAGGGCGAAGAGCAATGACACGATATGCGCGTCGTGGTGGAAAAATATGGGTACGCATATTTCCCGACAAACCTATTACAGTAAGACCTACGGAAACGCGTATGGGTTCGGGGAAAGGATCCCCTGAATATTGGGTATCCGTTGTTAAACCAGGTCGAATACTTTATGAAATGGGAGGAGTATCAGAAACTGTAGCCAGAACAGCTATTTCAATAGCTGCGTGCAAAATGCCTATACGAACTCAATTTGTTACTTCGGGATAGAGATGTAGAACTAAACATAAACAAAAGGGTTATTGGGGATGAAAAAAAACCACGGGTTTTTTTATTTCTAGACAAATACTATTTCTTTTTTTCCTCATTCTTTGCATTGAAATAACAGATTCAAATAAAAATGATATGATTCAACCTCAGACCCTTTTGAATGTAGCAGATAACAGCGGAGCTCGAGAATTAATGTGTATTCGAATCATAGGAGCTGGTAATCACCGATATGCTCATATTGGTGACGTTATTGTTGCTGTAATCAAAGAAGCAGTGCCCAATATGCCTCTAGAAAGATCAGAAGTAATTAGAGCTGTAATTGTACGTACATGTAAAGAGCTCAAACGTGACAACGGTATGATAATACGATATGATGACAATGCAGCGGTTATCATTGATCAAGAAGGAAATCCAAAAGGAACTCGAGTTTTTGGCGCGATTGCTCGGGAATTAAGACAGTTGAATTTTACTAAAATAGTTTCATTAGCTCCCGAGGTATTATAAATACTAGTAGATGAAACTATGATATAGTTTATAGTAGCATATCTGAAATGGATCAAATTAGTAGATTGTGTCTCACGCATATACTTTAAATAATTAATTTAATAATTAATGATTGAATAATTCAAGTAAAAAAACATGTTGATTATATAAAAATTAGGAAGCACCAATAATTAGAATTCATTATGGGCAGAGACGCAATTGCTGATATAATAACTTCTATAAGAAATGCTGACATGAGTAAAAAAGGAACGGTTCGAATAGCATCCACTAATATCACCGAAAACTTTTTTAAAATACTCCTACGAGAAGGTTTTATTGAAAACGTTCGGAAACATCAGGAAAGTAACAAATATTTCTTGGTTTCAACTTTGCGCCATAGAAGGACTAGGAAAGGAATATATAGAACTATTTTAAAACGTATCAGTCGACCTGGTCTACGAATCTATTTCAACTATCAAAAAATTCCTAAGATTTTAGGTGGAATGGGAATTGTAATTCTTTCTACTTCTCAAGGCATAATGACAGACCGAGAAGCTAGACTAGAAAAAATTGGAGGAGAAATTTTGTGTTATATATGGTGATCTTCCTCTGATATCCTAATTTTATCTCTAACTTCCTATTTGTGAAATAAAGAGGAAAAGTGAGTTATATAACTCTTCCTCCATTAATTGATACTTTAAGGGGGTTACCTGGAATGAAAGAACAAAAATTGATTCATGAAGGTTTAATTACTGAATCACTTCCCAACGGCATGTTCCGGGTCCGTTTAGATAATGAAGATCTAATTCTAGGTTATATTTCAGGGAGGATCCGACGCAGTTTGATACGAATACTACCGGGGGATAGAGTCAAAATCGAAATAAGTCGGTATGATTCAACCAGGGGACGTATAATTTATAGACTTCGCAACAAAGATTCGAACGATTAGATAGAGGGTTTTGGAAAATATTCCTTTCATGGGGGATACAATTCAAAGCTAAAAAATACAAGAGACTTATTTTCTTCCAAGGAATAGATTAAAAATTAAGGTAAGGAGTGAGAAATATGAAAATAAGGGCTTCTGTTCGTAAAATTTGTGAAAAATGTCGACTGATACGTAGGCGCGGACGGATTATAGTGATTTGTTCCAATCCGAGGCATAAACAGAGACAAGGATAATCTTTCTAAAGTTTCTCAAAGAAAGGCCATGTAAAAGTAAAAATAATAAAGGATCTGTTTTAACATGAAATGGATATCTCCGTATCTTTCTGTATATTTCTGATTCATATTTATGAGATGATAAAATATGGCAAAACCTATACCAAGAATTGGTTCGCGTAGGAATGGACGTATTGGTTCACGTAAGAATGGACGTAGAATACCAAAAGGAGTTATTCATGTTCAAGCGAGTTTCAACAATACCATTGTAACTGTAACAGATGTACGAGGCCGGGTGGTTTCTTGGGCCTCCGCCGGTACTTCTGGATTCAAAGGCACAAGAAGAGGGACACCCTATGCTGCTCAAGCCGCGGCTTTAAATGCTATTCATACTGTGGTTGATCAGGGTATGCAACGAGCAGAAGTTATGATAAAAGGTCCCGGTCTCGGAAGAGACGCAGCATTACGGGCCATTCGTAGAAGTGGTATACTATTAAGTTTCGTACGTGATGTAACACCTATGCCACATAATGGATGTCGACCCCCTAAAAAAAGGCGTGTGTAAAAATAAGAATTAAACAGATTTCAAGAGAAATAAATGATTCAATGATCTGATCAAATAATAATATTAGTATGATTCGAGAGGAAATAGCAGGATCCACTCGAACACTACAGTGGAAATGTGTTGAATCAAGAGTAGATAGTAAGCGTCTTTATTATGGTCGTTTCATTCTGTCCCCGCTCATGAAAGGTCAAGCCGATACCATAGGTATTGCCATGCGAAGGGCTTTACTTGGAGAAATAGAAGGAACATGTATCACACGTGCAAAATCTGAGAAGGTACCGCATGAATATTCTACGATAG